CATAATGCATGAAAGTATCCTTGAGAAAGCATAGGATCTTCTGAAAAGAATTACAACACACTACTATAAGATGCTCTATTTTTACATAGAAATGTGTTCGCTCAAGAAAGACTCCAGAGGATGTTGATCGTAAATAAGAAGATTGTTTACGAATAAATAGGAATAAATATTCGCATTCATATACATAAGAATTATATAGGAACCAAAGGAATTTTTTCTTTCTTTTTGAAAAGGCGTAAATGAATTTCTTTGAAGTAACGAGACTATTCAAATTATGATATTCGTGGAAAAGAACTCGCAATAAATGCAAAGAAGGAACATCCTTGATCCAGCATTGAAGTACTTGAACCAAGATTTCCAGATGTATGGGATGAGGTATTAGTAGATCTGACACATAATTCAAATGTAAAAATTTGTCCTCTAAAAAGGGAAATATTGAATGAATAGATCGTAAATTCTGATATTTTAGTATTTTTTTTTCTTCAGAAGATTCAGAAAAAGATACTAATTGCGACGAGAATGGAATTTCCAGAATGACTCCAAAACCTTCTGATACCATTTGAGAAGAAAAATGAGAAGAAAAAAAATTCTTGTACTCCCAAAATTCTTTTTTGTTAGAATCATTAAACGAAGAAATAAAAAAATTCTGTTGATACATTTGAGTAATTAAACGTTTCACAAGTACTAAACTAGATTTCTTGTCATAACCAATAATTTCCACGGGTTCGTAAAAAATCAAACTATTGAAGTTATGATCATGAGCAAGTGAGTAAATATACTCCTGAAAGAGTAGCGGATATAGGAAGTTTTGTTGCCGAAATCCATAAATTTTGCCATTTACGTACATTTATACTGATGAAAACAAAAAAGGGAGTCGCTTCTTGTGTTATTGTTATTAAATGATAACATAGTGCAATATGGTCAGAACGGCGTATGTGTATTGTATATTATACGTAGTATATTCTTATACTATACTATACTAGTACTATAAATAACACTGTAGTATATTAGTGTTATATTAGTGTATTATTAGTATATACAGTAATATACAGTATTACACTACAGTAATACAATTACATTACATTTTTTTTTTAGATATCCTTTATTATAAAATTATATACTTTATTATTATTTTATATTTTATTTATTATATTATATTTATTTTAGATTTTATTTATTTTAAGATATCTTTTATATTATTTTATATTATATTATTATATAATTATATGTATTATATAATTATATGTATATATACATATTTATTAAATATTTATTATATATACATATATACATACTGTTATATTTATATTGATTGTGATGTAAATAATGTAATGGTAAAAAGGTTATATAGATTATATAAAAGTTAACAACAAATAAAGAATATATACCCCGGAGACAGAGAGCCCAATCAACAGATCTTTTTTCTTTCCCTTTCTATACAATCGGATTTATTGTTAATATAACTAGAATAACAATAAAAGAAATAAAGAAAATCTAAAATAACAAGAAGAAAAATAAGGAAAAGGTATAAAATCTTTTATTTTCACAACCCGATCGCTCTTTTGACCTTGGAATAAATTTTTTTTATCAGTATACTATTTCTTAGTACACATCTGTCTTAAATTTTAAATAAAGAATAATTAGGATTCAAGAAAAAAAAAAAGAATCAATGGTCCACTCACAATTAACAAGAGAACCTTTTCCCGCATCAGGCACTAATCTATTTTTAACGTCTAATTAGATCGGGTCTTCATTCAAATTAATTCAAATTAAGAAGATAAGCTCGTTACTTTTTCGTCTTACTCGAATTGGAGCCATAAGGCTCTATCCATTTATTCACTAGACCCAACTAGAATTCTTATGTTATATTATGAGTATTAAATTTTTTTATGATTATTTTATTTATTAAAATTATATTTCATATTTAACGACATGCTCTTTTTTCCATTCATTACCTTTCAGGATCAGTCGCGTTCTTATAAACTCTACCAATAGTCTTGACGAATTCCTTCCTTCATCCAAATGTGTAAAAGATCATAGTCGCACTTAAAAGCCGAGTACTCTACCGTTGAGTTAGCAACCCGGATCTATATGATGTGTAGATATGATCAAAATAAAATAATAAAAAAAATAAAAATCAATGGAATTGAACTGCACAACTACATCAAAACATGGAACTAGGAAGAAAACAAATCTAAACAACAAAATATCAATAGGATCCGGTTCAAAAAACAAGAGATTCAAAATCGAATTGGCAAATTGACAAATCACCAAAATTCTTCCAATTTTTTATTTAGTTAAAATCCATTTTGTATAAAGTATAAAATACGGAAGAGGAAATCCAGCAAACCCATCCATTTTACTAAAATGAAGGAAAATGCCAATAGGGAGTGGAGATAAAAAGATCTATTTATCTACGAGATAATTATATCTGTTCGATACGCCATTGTCAATATGAATGGACTTTTTTTTTATAAAAAATTAAAAAATTAAATATTAATATTTAATAAATTAAATAAAATTTAATAAATTAAATAAATAAATAAAATAAAATATAAATATTAGTAATATAATTAATATTAATATAATAATATAATATAATATATAATAAATATATAATATATAATAATAAATATAATATAATTAGAATTAAATAAAATATTGTATTGGATATTATTAGATATTGGATTAGCACAACACAAATGATAAATAAGAGATTTGAGCGTAAAAAATAAGGTAGATATAAAATATAGAAAACAAAATAAAAATATCAGGTTTCCTTAATCAAAAAATAAATAAAAATAAATATAAGGTACAATACAAATACAAGAAAAAGGATTACCCCCCCCCTGTTGGGGGGGGTTACACAACAAGAAAAAAAGAAATAAAATAAACTAAATTAAGTAAGAATAAGATAAGATAGAACAAGAAAAGACCAAACTTTGAATAAAGAATTACACAAGGATAGGTACTAAGGATAGGTACTAGCTTTTTATATTCATGACTTTTATTCTGATCAAAATAAACTCTAAATTCTTTATTTAAAGAGTTCTGCCTTCCTTAAAATATTATGAACAGTTCCTGTGGGTTGAGCACCCTTTTCAAGGAAATATAGAATAGCAGGAACATTTAAATAAGTTTGATTATTTATCGGATCATAAAAACCCACTTTTCGAAGATCTCTTCCTTCTCTTCGGGATCGAACATCAATTGCAACGATTCGATAGATGGCTCATTGGGATAGATGTAGATAAAGGATGCCCCCCCTAGAAACGTATAGGAGGTTTTCGCCTCATACGGCTCAAGAAAAGATGATTCTAAATTCTATTCTATATACTATATATTCTATAATTATACTATTTATACTATATTATATCTTTACAGATATCTTTACATAAAAAAAAATCTCAGTCGTACTCCTAACTCAAGTTGGATAGTTTTAAAAGAGTTCGAAAGGAAATCTTTATAATTTATTGAGCTGTCTCTAACTTCTTTTTTTGTCTACTTTAGGATCTATTTTTTTTTTGCTCATTCTGATCCAATTGTTGAGACAAGTGAAAATAGTATTTACTTGTTCCGGAATTCGTTGTCTTTGCTTTACGACTTGTGAAATCTTTGGGTTTAGACATTACTTTGGTGATCCTTACTCCTTTTCAAAAAGGTAGCAACATACCTTTTTTTTATATGGAAAAAAAAACAATCATACGAAAGATTGATTTCTTTGTGATACACTTTTGATCAAAACAGTTTTTAAATTTCGACAAATTTGACTTTTTTTTTTATTTCAAACTTGTTAAAATTTTAACCTCTCCATTTATATATTCTATTGATGATCTATTTACAAAGTTGGTCTAACTTATTGATTGTCACTAACCCTAGATTATTCTCCCGATAAATAAATCAATCGTTTTTACTCGAGCTCCACCATATGCTATACCATTAGTCTTTTTATTTACCAACCTAAGGCAAATGAAATTAGGTTCCTAGCAGGACAAACTATGTCGAGACAAGAGCATCTTCATTCCTATAGAAAATGATGGATGGCAAAATCCACAGTCAATCATGTCCTTCAAGTCGCACGTTGCTTTCTACCACATCGTTTCAAACGAAGTTTTACCATAACATCCCTCTCCCTTGATTTTTATTTTGAAGCGTATGCAATTGATTCAATATGGAATCATGAATAGTCATTGGCTGAACCGATATATAATAATTTACACTTACCTATCCATAGATAGATAAGTTTTTGTCCGAAAAGGATTTCACTTAAATTAACCCCATATTTTATCATATGAAGAAAATCACATGAAAAAAAATCTTTTATTTTTACTTTTATTCAAATATTCAAATGAAAAAGAAATCCCCATGAATGGCTAAAGATTTTCAGCTACTTAAACTAATCATAAAAACTATAACTATAGTAACTTTATACTAAACTAAATATTTCATTTCAATATTCAATAAAAAATATTAAATTAAATATTTTAATATTTTTTGAATGAAAAGAAAGATATGATTCTAAGAATCATTATTAAATTTCAGAATAAAGGAATAGAGAAGAATCCCTCGTTTATGATGAATAACGACCTGGGACGGAAGGATTCGAACCTCCGAGTAACGGGACCAAAACCCGTTGCCTTACCGCTTGGCCACGCCCCATTTTTCTTTTTTTTCTAAGAAAACCTAAACTCAATATTGATTATTCGTCAATAACCAACCAAAATAAATATAGGGACATGTTGTCCCTAGGATTCAACACATGTAGATATAGAATAAAAAAGATTCATTGATCATTACATAAAATTCAATTAAGATATTGTATGAAAGTCGAATTCCTTATATTCTAAGTATTTTAATTTAACTTGATTGTAGAATGTAAGGAAGTATTTTTGATTGAGGAGAGGTAAAAGAAAAAGAAGAATTTTTTTTATCTTTTATCCACCTTTTTTATTTTTATCTCATAAAAACAACTCAATCAAATCTGATAATTTATTATCATTTCAATTTCATTTTAAAGACCAAGAAAAAAATGTTTGTTATGTTTAATACTTTTAGTTTAATCTGTATCTGTCTTAATTCTAACCTTTATTCGAGTAGTTTTTTCTTCGCCAAATTACCCGAGGCTTATGCCTTTTTCAATCCAATCGTAGACGTTATGCCAGTTATCCCTGTACTCTTCTTTCTCTTAGCCTTTGTTTGGCAAGCTGCCGTAAGTTTTCGATAAAAAATGAATCTCTATTCAATTTATATTCGTGATTTCTTCGATAAAAAAAAATGATATTTTGATTAAAAAAATAAATAAGATCGGATAAGTCTGACATTAGGAACCCTCGATTAAAAAAGCTAAATTCTGGTATTTTATATTGTATATTGAATTGAATTTTAAATTTTAATAAGGGAGCGATGATTTTTGATCAGCTTATTTCTTCCTTTGTTCTAACCTTCTCTTTCTAAGATCCCATACAATATCTAATTATAGATATGACAATAAATTTTTGTTAACGAAAAAATCCGAATCTTATTACATTAGAAAGAAATTTGTGAAAATGAATTTTAAAAACTTATTTTTTTAATCTTTAGAGTGCCATATCAAAATAATGTAAATATATTAATGTATAGCGTGTGTCGTAAAATAGGTGATCTATTTCCTTTTTTAAATAAATGATATTATTTATCTTGGAGATTGTGTAATGCTTACTCTTAAACTCTTCGTTTACACAGTAGTAATATTCTTTGTTTCTCTCTTCATCTTCGGATTCTTATCTAATGATCCGGGGCGTAATCCTGGGCGCGAGGAATAAAAAAAGAGATGAGATTCGTTTTTAGTTTTTCATAGGTAAATCTATCAATAAATGGAATAGATACTAGATAAAGAAAGATAAAAATTTCATAAAAATAAAAGAAAATTAATAATAAAAAATTCTTCAAAATTATAAAAATTAAAGTGATCGGGTGGGTCGGAGAGAGGGGGATTCGAACCCCCGGTGCGAAAAATTCGTACAACGGATTAGCAATCCGACGCTTTAGTCCACTCAGCCACCTCTCCCCATTCAAAAATTCAAGTTTATCGTGTGATGTGACACGTGAAGCCAAGATTGAGAAAAATTTGTATTTTCCTTCTTTTTTATTAATTATAAGATTAAGTAATCTAAAAAAAAAAAAAAGTAATGTAATCATTGTATATAAGAATATAATTAAGAATATAATAAGAATATATACTTCACTTCTTTCATTTTAAATGAAATTCGAACAATAACAATAGATAAAAATCTAATAACTAAAATATAGAAAAAGTGTAATAAAAACACATAAAAAAATGGATATGGATAAAGTGTCAGATATCCACGAATTTGATCAGTAATTAAATTTTTATAATGAGTCGAAACAGATTTCTACATATAGAAAGAATACTTTATTTCTTATTTCTTTGATTTTGTACAAAGGGTTCGTTTACCCGGCCTGGTTAAGTACTGGCCGGGCCAGTACTTCTTTTGTTCCAACGAACAAAACAATTTTTGTTTTTATATTAAATCAAAATTCTTATCGAAACAAGAAGAGATATTTTGATTCCCATTATTAGTTATTAGAAATAGTGTTAGATTCTAATATATGGATTTATATAGATTATCTTAGAAATTCTCTAAATTATCTATAATCCAGTAAATTATCTTAAATTCTCTATAATCCAGGTTAATGTTAATATATATTAATATTATTAATTTTAATTTATATTTATTAATATTTATTATCTTAATCTTATTTCTATATACTATATATATTTATACTATCTATATTTCTATCTATTATCTATTTCTACATACTATATATTTTTATATTATTTATATTATAATATTATTTATATTATAATATTATAAATATTATAATTTATATTATATAATTTGATTTTATTTTCTTTCAAGCCCGCGTCAGAACAAAATACATGTCAATGCTGGAATTTTAATGATTCTGATGCTATCTTTATCTTGACTGTGTCTCATTACTTTTTTGTCCAAATAGTGTTGGACAAATGGTCCATTCATATCCAATAATGAATATGTAGCGGGTATAGTTTAGTGGTAAAAGTGTGATTCGTTCTATTAACAACTTCAATAGTTAAGCGGTCTTTCCATTTTTTATTTTTCATATTCAGATCAAAAACTTTATTTCTTAAAAAGATTTAATCCTTTATCACCCAATATTTTATTTGAGGAAATAAAATACATTCTCACGATTTCTATCCAAAAGTCAATCAGAATTGGAATAAAAAAAATTGGATTATGAAGTTGAGAAGCATAATTTTTTTGATTGGATCAATTCTTTCAATTGAATGAGTATGAATAAAGGGTCTATGGATGATAGTAGAAAACTTTCAATCGTAACTAAATCTTCAATTTTTGTGCTGAACTGGAAAAGGGAGATTGAAGCCAAATAGCTAGAAAACGATGGTTTTAGTTTACTAGAACCCTTTATTGTTTCAGCTCGGTAGAAACAAAATTTTTT